GAGAGTCCATCTATTCCGAATCTCCAGTAAAAATCAAAAAATTGGATCCATTTATAATTCTCCGTCAACTGGATTAATGGATCGTCCAATTGGAAATGATAACAGAATGCATAGGTTGTTATAAGGAGATTCATTAAGCATATCAAAATAGTATACCACCTAATTACCTTATTTCCTCTATGGGGAAATAAGAAGATTAAGGAACCCGCGGATATTGGGAAAACTACAACTATTGTTAACCAAGGAAAAAAATTCGTGGTAAAAATAAGATACACTTGGGCCAGAAAAACCCGTGCTCAAAATGGAAAAAAAAATCTTTTCCACTTTGAGCACGGGTTTTTGTCAGTAAAAAAAAGGTATTCGTATGTGGTTTTTTGAAACGTATCAATAAGCTAGACCCATGCTTCGAGTTGTTTCATGCCATAAATAAACTCGAACACTCAAGAAATCTGTCGGACAGGCGGATTCACACCTCTTACAACCAACACAGTCCTCTGTTCTTGGAGCAGAAGCTATTTGCTTAGCTTTACATCCGTCCCAAGGTATCATTTCTAATACATCTGTGGGGCAGGCTCGGACACATTGAGTACATCCTATACATGTATCATAAATCTTTACTGAATGAGACATTGGCTCTATTAATTTTTGAACATCAGCAATTTTCGATCTAGTAAACTTGTAAATGAATCATATATTTCGACACCAGATGAATCAATGATTTACCAGAATTTTTCTAATCAATCTACCTCTGGATCAATTCATAACAGAGGGCCAAGATACTTTGATTTCTTACGTTTTCGCAAACATGATCATACGTTATCATACATGCGAATTTGAATTGATAAATATTCGAATTTCAATATTCGAAATTCCAATTTTTCTAATTAATACTATTTATTCAACAAATTCGATTGATTGATACGAGTTGATTTTCTGTTACGATAAATTGACGAAACAATAGCCGGTCCAATAGCTGCTTCAGCGGCTGCGATAGCTATAACAAAAATGGAAAAAATATTTCCTTTTAATTGGCGACTATCAAAAAAATCAGAAAAAGCTACGAAATTTATATTAACCGCATTCAGTATAAGTTCAAGACACATAAGGGCTCTAACCATATTTCGGCTTGTGATCAATCCGTAGATACCGATAGAAAATAAATAGGCACTCAAAACAAGTACATGTTCGAGCATCATTGACCAACTCCTTATCAATTTTGATTCATTTCAATATGAACAACACTTCAACAGATTCGATTGACTAGAGAATATAACAAGTACAGACAAAAAGAAGATATTGGTAATAAGTCGAATAATAAGATTCTTTTAAACATAAACAATCTTTCACTTTCCCATTCACATGTAAAATTCAAAGGAAATGGAGATAAAATAAATAGAACAAAATGGAATTTAGATTGATATTACTAGTTCTATTCTTACTGGCGAGCCACGACAATTGCACCTATCAAAGCAGCTAAAAGAATTATTGAAATGAGTTCAAATGGAAGAAAAAAATCTGTTGATAAATGAATTCCAATTTGTTGACTATTATTTATCAAATCTTGCTCTATAATCTGATTTGATCTTGTAGTCCAAATAATCCCGTACCATGATATATCTGGAATAGTAGTTATTAGTGAAACAAAAATACTTGTACAAACCACCAAAGTAACTCCATCCCCAACGGTCCAAAGATGAAAATCTTGGTAATATTCTGAACCATTTATGAACATCACAGCAAATATGATTAAAACGTTTATAGCTCCTACGTAAATAAGTAGCTGTGCTGCAGCTACAAAATGGGAGTTTGATAAAATATAGAATAAAGATATACAAACAAGAACCAGTCCCAACGAAAAGGCAGAAGAAATTGGGTTGGTAAATAATACTACTCCTAGACTTCCTAATACAAGACCTGATCCCAGAAAGATTAAAAGAAAATCATGTATCGGTTCAGGTAAATCCATTAGATGAAAAATAAAAGATAAATAAATTGAAATTTCATGACCTTATTGATACGACCAGGAAAAAATTTTATATACTAAATTCCTAATTGAATTAAATCCTAAGGAGTGTGAATTCATCTAGGTACAGTTATAGGACGAATCTAATTCTTTATACGAACGAGTATTCGAAACTATTTCGAAACTATAAACTATATTATTAATAAAATTATATAAATCTAAATATAAATACAGAATTTTATTTGAATTGAATTGTTCGAATTGTATAATCGTCAATTACTGACATTGGTAAACGGCCCAAAGCAATTTGATTATAATTCAATTCGTGACGATCATAAGTCGAAAGTTCATATTCTTCAGTCATTGATAAACAATTTGTTGGACAATACTCAACGCAGTTACCACAAAATATACAGATCCCAAAATCAATACTGTAATTAAGCAATCGTTTCTTTCGAATATCAGTTTCCAGTTTCCAATCAACAACGGGTAGATCTATAGGACATACACGAACACATACTTCACAAGCAATGCACTTATCAAATTCAAAATGGATTCGACCGCGGAAACGTTCCGATGTTATTAATTTTTCATAAGGATATTGAATAGTTACAGGTAAACGATTTGCGTGGGCTAAGGTAATCATGAAACTTTGACCAATGTATCTTGCAGCTCGTACTGTTTGTTGACCATAATTCATGAACCCAGTTACCATAAGGAACATATCGTGAATATCTATGAAGATTTTTGTTTTGTTTCTTTCTCTTGTTTGAGACAAGTTATGAATATTGAATATCAATCTTTTACAGTGAAAATAGTCGAAACGAAGTTGTTAATAATAGATTACCCAGAGAAATAGGTAAAAGAAATTTCCATCCAAGATTTAATAATTGATCCATTCTTAGCCTAGGCAAAGTCCATCTTGTTGTGATAGAAAGGAACAAGAACAAATAAGTTTTAGCTAATGTAATAAAGATACCAATTGTAGTTCCAAAAACTCCACATGTTTTATTTATTTCAAAAAGCTCAGAAACAAATATGTACGGAATAGAGATATTCCAACCGCCCAAGTAAAGAACTGTTACAAATAATGAAGAAACTAATAAGTTTAAATAGGAAGCAACGTAAAATAAACCAAATTTTATACCCGAATATTCGGTTTGATAACCTGCTACTAATTCTTCTTCTGCTTCTGGTAAATCAAAAGGTAATCTTTCACATTCCGCTAGGGAAGAAATTAGAAAAATGATAAAACCTATAGGTTGACGCCATAAATTCCATCCCCAAAAACCATATTTTGATTGCGCGTCAACTATATCAACTGTACTTAAACTGTTAGATAATCCTAGTCGGTGATAACATTACTGTTCCCATCGCTATTACAGAACCGTACATGAGATTTTCACCTCATACGGCTCCTCGAAGGTCATAAATAAATCTAAGGGACCGGGCCGGTTATTTATCTTGATATATCCCTAGGATAGATAGGATTCAAATCCATTGGACGGTCCTGAATTAGACCAATTGAATTCTGTCTGTTATAATAATAAATACAAAAAAGGTACTTCCGAATTGATCTCATCCCTTAATAATTTGAATTTGTTGAGTAATAATTGAACTCTTCAATTCAATAAAATACTCCTTTAGAATTCTCAATAACCCGTCGTTTTTGATTACGAAAAAAAATTCGACATTAGTTTATGAATTATGACATAAATTGTATTTCCATGAATATGGATATAAGAAAGAATCAAAAGGGATCCCTCTTTTTTTTATTGTATTCTATTCTTTTGTTTTTTTTTTTCGTTCCTATTCTTCTTTTTTTTATGTGCAAAACAAAAAGGGACTTAAAAAAAAATTAAAGGATTATTTCGTTTCTGATAGTTATTTATTTAATGAGTGGATAGGAGCATACTCTGGATCGGAATTGTGGGGAGTACTGCCTGATTTTTTCTACCAACTTAAAGCCCCAATTTGTATTCTTTTTATATTATGCGGAAATGCTCTTTTGGAGAATTTACATAATCTCCATTACTAATCCTTTGTGTATCTTGGTGTTTCTAACCATCCACGCATTTTTTATCAATCTCCCCTTATGGTAATAGATGTATGGTAATTCATACAAACGATAGTGAAAACTCAATAAGGTTGGTCTTTTGAGCCCGCTTCAAAACAGGATGACTAATCAACCAATTTTGGGGTAAACGCTTTCTTCCGTTTATAATCTTTTTTTCACTTAATTCTTATACATAGAAAATGAGACTCAATATTTTGACTGCAGATTCAAATGAAATTAAAATCATAGTATATTAATTCTATATCTATATATTCTATTATATATTAATAATATATATATATTAAATTAATAATATATATAATATATATTAAGAATTTTAAAGAATTTTATATTAATATTATATTAAATAGTTTAAATTAAAATAGTTTATTATATTCTTAAATATAAATATTCTATATTCAAAATACAAATATATATCTATAAATATATATCTATTTTTTTTAATTTTATTACTAAATATATTGATATTGAATTTGAATTTCATTAAATTAATAATTAAAATTAGAGAATATTATAGAATATTAGAATATTAAATCAATGAATAATGAATAAATGGAAGCTGTTTTATTTCACTCATATAACTATCTGATTTAGTTCATCAATCCGAATTCCGAATAAAAATAATGAAAATCAAAAATCAGGATATCTATTCCATTTTTTCTACCCCTTTCCTATAAATTTCCTATAAAGAAGAAAAGAAATAAAGACGAAAAGAAAGGAGCATGGAAAAGTTTCTGTCTCAACGAATCACACGTAGAGATATTGATAACACACATAGAGTTAATGGTATTTCATAACTAATCGATTGAGCAGCAGCCCGTAGACCACCCAAAAAGGAATATTTATTATTTGACCCATATCCTGACATAAGAAGTCCAATGGGAGCAATACTCGAAATAGCAATCCATAAAAAAACACCGATATTGAGATCAGCTAAAACAAAGTTATAGCCAAAAGGAATTACTGAATAGCTTACTAGAATTGATATGACTGATATGGATGGTCCAATACTGAATAAACGAATATCTCCCCTAGATGGAATAAGATTCTCTTTGAAAAGTAGTTTTGTTCCATCTGCTAGAGCTTGAAGAACTCCCAAAGGACCGGCGTATTCAGGTCCAATACGCTGTTGTATCCCTGCGGATATTTCTCTTTCTAACCATACAATCACTAGCACACCTATTGTGATTCCCAATACAAGAGTCAAAATAGGGACAAGTATCCATATAATTCCATACACCTCTTTTAAAGATTCCAATCTGGAAAAAGAATTGATATCTTGTACTTCTGTTGTATCAATTATCATTTCAACGATCAACTTCTCCCATAATGATATCTATGCTACCTAGTATTGTCATAATATCAGCCAATTTCATTCTTTTAACTAACTGAGGAAGAATTTGCAAATTGATAAAACCCGGGGGACGAATTTTCCATCTCCAAGGAAAACCATTCTGATCCCCTATTAGAAAAATTCCTAATTCTCCCTTTGGGGCTTCAACTCTCACATAAAGTTCTTGTTTCGGTAATTCAAAAGTCGGAGACGGCTTTTTACTAATGAATCGATATTCAAAATCATTCCATTCTGGATCCTTTTCTCTATCAAAGCAACGGATTTCTAAATTCTCATATGGCCCTCCCGGAATTCCTTCCAGAGCCTGTTGAATAATTTTTATGGATTCTACCATTTCACCAATTCGTACTAAATAACGAGCTAATGAATCTCCTTCTTTTTGCCATTGAACTTCCCAATCAAATTCCTCGTAACATTCATAATGATCAACTTTACGTAGATCCCATTGTATTCCGGAAGCCCGAAGCATTGGTCCTGATAAACCCCAATTTATTACTTCCTCTCCACCAACAATGCCTACTCCCTCAACCCGTTCTAAAAAAATAGGATTTCGCGTAATAAGTTTTTGATATTCAACAACCCTTGTTAAAAAATAATCGCAGAAATCCAAACATTTATCTATCCAGCCATGAGGTAGATCAGCCGCTACCCCTCCGATACGAAAAAAATTATGCATCATTCTCATACCTGTGGCAGCTTCGAATAGATCATATATTAATTCTCTTTCTCTGAAAATATAGAAGAAAGGGGTTTGTGCACCAATATCTGCCATAAAAGGTCCCAGCCATAGTAGGTGAGAAGCTATACGACTCAACTCCAACATAATTATTCGAATATAGCTGGCTCTTTTAGGTACTTGAATATTTCCTAACTGTTCCGGTCCATTTACGGTTATTGCTTCTGTGAACATAGTAGCTAAATAATCCCAACGTGTTACATAAGGCAGATATTGTACAATTGTTCGGTTTTCTGCAATTTTTTCCATCCCTCTATGTAAATAACCCAATATTGGTTCACAATCAATAACATCCTCACCATCTAGAGTAACAATAAGTCGAAGAACACCATGCATTGATGGGTGGTGAGGACCCATATTGACTATCATGAGGTCTTTTCTTGTAGCTGGGGCATTCATAGGTTTTTCCTCGATTCATTCTTCCATGAATTGCTTAAAACAAAAATGAGTTCATCAAGATTCAAGATCTAATAAATCGAATAATTCAAAACGACTCTTCAAATTAATTAGTTTGTGGCTCCCGAATATCCAACTGATTAATTAATTTTTTATAACGTATTCCATTTTTCTTTGACAAATAAGACAGGAGTCGTTTCCGTTTTCCCAGAATTTTACGTAAACCCCTTTGAGATAAATAGTCTTTTCTGTGCAATTTCAAATGTGAAGTAAGTCTTCGTATCTTATTGGTGAAATTGAATACTTGAAATTCAATCGATCCCGGGTTTTCTTCTTTTTTTTCTTGTGAAATAACGGATATAAATGATTTTTTTACCATAAAAAAATGAAAGCTTGTCTTTCCCCCCTTTTTTTATTTTATAGAGTCTAGATATTTTTATTGATCAGTAATAATAATGACACTCATTTTCAATTTGGTATATACAATAATCTTAATTTTCTTAAGAGTTCCTGATTTTTCAAATAAATTTTGATTAATCAACCCAATTCAAATAGGTATACAAAAAATACTATATTTATGCATTCACAAAAGCAAAATTGTAGACTTCAAATAAGAAGATTCAGTTATAGATCTAATGGGTAGGATATATCATTGAATTAGTATCGTGCCTCAGAATAGAGGGTAAGACAATGCGTATGTGCATCTATTTGTTTTCACATATCAGATATGTTACGAGAAATAGAAAAAAAAGAAAAATGTAGATTAACTAATTTTCAATCGGGGATACATATGTATCCTTACCATGGATACATATGTATCCTTACCATATCCTTACCATGGATACATATGTATCCTTACCATGGATACATATGTATCCTTACCATATCCTTACCATGGATACATATGTATCCTTACCATGGATACATATGTATCCTTACCATATCCTTACCATGGATACATATGTATCCTTACCATACTGAAACGGCTGCCATTATTGGTATCAAACCAATAGCGATTCATACAAGCTAAATCTTCTAATCGATAATTTGGCCAAAGAAATAACTTTAAATTAATTAGTTTTTTTTTATCTCTATCAAGATCTTTACTTGTAGCCAAAACTTGACAGCAATTATTCACTTTATTCTCATTGTAAAATGCCTTATTTCTATGCACACTATTTCTATTCTTAGGATTGAAACAAATTAGAATTCTCAATTCTCTACGACGTCTAGCGGATAAAATATTTTCAGGAACAAGCAAATCATAATTCTTTTTTTCTTTATTTTCAGTCAGCTTTTGATTTGTAATGGATTTCTTAATAATTTGGTGCTTTCTCTTATGAATAAACGAAAGGCCTATGATTTGATACATATTATGTTCATGGTTTCTTCTAGACAGACGAATTGGTTCGATACTCAATATTCCATTTTTTATCAATTCCGTATTTTTATTCAATTCTGTAAGAGTGAAAACCTTCTGATTCTGAATTTTCATAATATCTAGACTTAGTTCTCCGCTTTGAATAGAGGCTATAGCAATTTCTTTTAGATTTTTCATTCTAAGCAGGAGACAATATACTTGGATATTATTCATTATTGTTTCATTTACGCAACCATGCCAGTTCAATTGATAAGGCAAATACCCTCTTAGGAAGCAATTAAGTTCTGCTTCGTTGTTGTTCGTGTATCCATCTTTTTTTACACCCTTTTTTATGTCGGATCCTGCATAATCTTCTTTAACATCTTTTTCTTTCTTTGAAAGGGATGCTTCAAGATTTAGTCGACTTGCATATTCTGTTTTATTCTTTTCCGTGATCTTTTTCTTTTCACTAACATTTTTATTTACATTAAAATTAAAAAAAAGGAATTTGATTGGGATGATCCATGGGTTACTCGTATATGCATTATAAAATATCCAATTTTTAGAGAAGAAAAAAGATTCCCGATTCGCTATAGAATGATTTAGTATTTCTACATTCATTCCCATCCAATCAAAAAGGTTTTTTTTTTTATTGGATGGGTTGATTTCTTGATGAAGCGTAAAATAATAATCGGTATCGATCGAACCCCCAAAATGCATTTGATTTCTAAGACAAAAATTCAGAATTCTCCAATCAAAACACTTTCTATCCAGATTTTTTTCCATATCTAGAATAGAATCTTCTACTATATAATTCTTGATAGGAATATCATCCGTCATATACCATTTTTTTTTTTTACGCGTGTTGCAATTATAAGAAATCGCTCGGTTATTATTTGCTTGGAATGACGATCTATATCCATAAATATATGAGTCCTTCTTATCTGCATAATTAATAGATTTATATGATAAAAGATCATACCCATATTGTTTTTTCATTTTTTTTTTTTGATTTGTTAATGAGTCTATTTCTTGTTTTTTGTAAAGAATTAATCCGTTTTTTTCATATGAATGATCTTTGGTTAAATCTTTATTTTGAGCCACATGGCGTTCATTCATTTTATTTCGCCATTTTTGGGATACTAATCTAGACCATCCATTCTGAGATAAATCGTATTGATAATGACCTTTTAACCAATTTGTCCATTGATTCATTACAGAATTGGGAGCGCTCTTATGTTTTAATTTGGAATGAGATATTCCTTGTACTCCAAAAAAATAATCCTTTATTTCATTCTTAAGAAAAAGAGGTGTTCCATGATATTCAAAAAGGGATCTTAATTTATACTTATCTAAGTTAATAACTTGGGTTTGTGATAACTTAAAAAATACATATGCTTGTGACAAAGAGGATACGTCACAAAAATTCTGTGAATTCGTATTCCTAATATTACAAGTTGATTTTTTTATAGTAGAAATAAAGTGAATTAGACTTTGATCTTTTTTATCACTTCTTTTTCTTTCTTCATTCGCTTCATTATTGTAAATGTATTTATTAAGAATTTTTTTTGTTGATTCAAGAAAAAGTTGTACATTGATTTTAGGAATATTAATGATACATAGAAAGATATCTATATATACCCTTTCTATGAAAAATTTAAAAAAATAATGTGATTTGCGGAATAATCGAACATTTCTTTTTTGTAATATCTGCCAAATATTTTTTTGTAATTCTAATCTTTTATCATCATAAGTTGTTTTCTTAGAACAAATATCTCCCTCTGAACCTTTTTTATTGTCTTTTTTAAATTCTTCTATTTGTTTTATGATTTTCTTTGTTCTATCATTCAGATCTTTTATTTTTTTTTCTGTCAATGAACAGTCTGTCCAATTAATAGATTGAATTGGAATGGTGGATTCGTAAATCATTGGATTACTCTTACTTTTTGTTGAATCTTTTTGAATTTCATTCAATTCATATATTTTTATTTTTATCAATTCTGATAATGATAGTTTTTTTCTTTTTTCTTTTAGAAATTGAATACTTTGGATGATCCATTGTGCTTTTTCTTTTGTGATATTTAGAAAGAATTTTGTTCTTTCGTTTAATAGAAAAAAATTCTTTTTCCAAATTCTTATTTTTTTTTTAAGTTCTTTAAAAATGGGATCAAAAAACGAACGTCGGTTTCGGGGAGAAGAAGAAAAGGGAGATTCTACTTCCATTCCGAAAACTGTAAAAAAGAAGAAATCCATTTTTTTCACTTTTTTTTTCATTGGATCCTTTTCCTTTTGAGGGGATCGTAGCTTAGATCTGTATCTGTGCCAAGGTTTCAGACGAAAAGGAAAAAGGACCTTTATTTGAATACCCTCAGTTAGCCAGTCTTTCGGAAATTCTGTTTCGGATAATGGAACGCCATTATAGGTGCACTTAATATACATTTCTCTATTCCAATCCTTGAAATCCTTTGACCATTCGGGAGATTGAAATAATAGTATACGAACGATATTTTTAGTTATTATCAATAAGGGTAATCGAATATATTTTCTAATAATCCAGTGGGCTACTAATAAAAGACCTCTTATTATTTGACCATTTTGATCGTTTTCCCAGGCTTCCGCTATTTCCATACGCTCTGCTTCCCCTTTTTTCTTAATCTCTTTTTTCTTTTTCTTTTGCTCTGTATAATCCAAAATTTTCAATTCTGTATTTTTATTTTTCCACATCCAATTTAGAAAAAAGATTTTCATTGACTCAAAAATCTCAAAAAAAGGGGATTTGTCCGTTTTGTCAAAAAAAAGAGGAGAATGTGGATGTGGACTTGCTTGAAGGATTTTCCAAATAACAGTTTTACGTCTTTGACCGCGTCCAGTTCCTTTGATTATGTCTCGGGTAAAATCCGGTTGTTGTAAATAATCTATTAAAGCAAATTCTTCTTTTGCATCAGAATTCTCAGTATTCTTGGGATCCGTATAAGCATCGGCATCCTCTGAGTTATCAGTATAAATTACTACAGGTGGTCTGGTTCTTCTTGAACAAATCTCAAAATCTTCTCTTTTACCATTGCTTTCCATGTATTCTGCTTCGTCAATGAAATTGTATGACCATCGAGGAACTTTTTTACTGTTTTCTATTATTCCAATAGGTTTTTTTCTACTTATATCTATAATTGTTTTATCGTTCGCATCAGTTAGAACTGCGTCGAGTAAAAATCTCATTTTTTTTTTTTTAGCTTCGGAATCCATCTTTTCATGTTCTCGAAATAAATAAAGTCCTTTAAAATTGAAATTGGATACTGATTTTCCAGAAAATTGACTGATCAAGTTAAAAAAAAAACGAATTTCATTTAATAATGATTCTTTATCAAATCTATCTATTTTCTGTTCAAAGTCTGGATAATCATTAAGAAGGATGGCGTGAATCTTATTTATCAAAATGTAGTCTTTTGTGTAAGTTTTATTCTTGATTGAGAATAAAAAACTTTTTTTGATTCGTCCGCGATAGGGTCCGTTCAACAAAGGATCATATATTTTAGGTAAGTTTTTTTTAGTCTCATCATTACATAATCTAATCTTTTTTTCGAGTACATCCAAAGCAAAAAATTCCTTATCTAGAGCTTCGGCCCTATTTAGAAATTGATTACTTAGGTTCTTTCTTTTTTGTTCATTAATCGAACTCCAATGATTATCCAATTCATCATAGGAGAGTTTTTCTGTTGTGAAGAGAGATGTCCTTCTTTGCATCATTTCAAGAAAAGTTGATAAACTAGATGGATACGTAAAAGAGATTCTTTCTTTTCCATCACTTTGAGATGTATGAAAAAAGAATTGTGACATTTCATTTCTTACAGCATTTTCAAATCGATCATTTTTTATATATCGCAAAGGACGATGGAATCGTTTATAATCGAAAATCATCCTTAAAAAAGGTTTTTCCAATCGAAAGATATCTTTCTCCTCTCTTTCATCGATTTCGTACAATTTCTCTGCTTCCTCCGAAAAAAAAGAAGCAGAAACCATTTCTGAAAAAATAGAAGGAGAAATATATTCTACGTTGGATTCTTTTTGTTCTTGTTTAGTTAACTCCGTTTTGGAAGTTCTTTCTACACCTCCTTCTTTTTTATCAATTTCATCTCTTTCTTGAATTTCTGCCAGTTTTTTATTGAAAATAAAAACAGGCAGTGGTGTTCTCCCTAAATAGTATATTGAGGAAATAAATAAAAAAATAATAAAGATTCGAGACATCCAATTTCTCAATTCTGACATAATGTACTTATTAGATCGAATAAGTACATTAGATTTAATAGAATTATTTTTCTGTATCCAGACTGATACCAATTTCTGTATCCAGACTAATACCAATCCAACCCATTTCATGAATAAAATGTGACCAATTAACCAACCAACAAAACTACTTGTTAGAAATAAGAATTGGTTGTTGCATCGAAACATATAAATGTTGACTAATCTGACTAACATTGAACTTGGTAAAATGAAAAGGTTCAATAACTGAAAAATAAGATTATTCAGGAATATCCTTTGAATGCTAAAATTACGCATTGAATTTTGATTAGTGGATCCATAATTCAAAAAGTGTCTGTGATTATTGCAGAAGAA